AAGGGCTCATTCGACCTAGTCTTACCACGTCCGCTTTTAAAAAGTGTTCTAAGTCAGTTATTTAAGTTCCACGCCTTGGTTCCTTTGAATTACAATTCAATGGATAGAAAAGATAGATATAACGAATCTTTCGATGATTTCAACGAATCTTTCGACGATTTCGAAGAAACTCCTTCTTTATGAAATTTGAAAACAAGAAGAAAACACAAAGAAAGGAAGAAAAATACTAAAGTGGATTATCATACGTATCTTTGATGTAGAAAGATGAATAAGTCCATTTATTTAGTTGTCCATTTCTTGGACTTATTCTATATACTCACTTAGATATCTAGATACTTCTATCTCTAAATAAGAATTTTCAAATTGAATTTCTTAATAATAACTACGAATTCATAATAATTACAATTCTTATTCTTATATATAATTAGTATATATATAAAATAATGATATTAAAAAAAAATAATAACAGGTACAAATAGTAAATCGAGGTACCCCATTTTATGACAACTTTCCATTTTCCCTCTATTTTTGTGCCTTTAGTAGGCCTAGTATTTCCGGCCATTGCAATGGCTTCTTTATTTCTTCATGTTCAAAAAAACAAGATTGTTTAGATCTGAAGGGCCCCAACCTCATCCATTTTTTTGAAACTTAAACTTTTTATAACACAGATATTTCGTTCGGGAAATAGGGTATAAAATCTGATTTCCGAACATAAAATAAAGGAAAAAGCCCTTATGCCGGCAGAAAATGATCTATGCGAAAATGAATTCTAGCTAGTTTCAAATAGATCCGGATGGCTGGATACCTAAACTATAAAGTTGGTGGATCTATATGTATATCAATATGTAGATTGGGATCATATGAAGGGTATGTTATTATTTTAGATCTAACTAATTTGATGAATTACTCCTAAAGGTTCACATCAAACTAGTGCTAGTTCACATCAAACTAGTGCTAGTTGATGAGAGTTCCTTCGGAAACAAAAAAGTGTGGGGTATTCTCTCAATTCCAATAAAATGCAATCGGAGCAAGTATGAGTTGGCGATCAGAAGATATATGGATAGAACTTCTAAGGGGGTCTCGAAAATTAAGTAATTTTTTCTGGGCCCTTATCGTTTTTTTAGGTTCATTAGGATTCTTATTGGTTGGACTTTCCAGTTATCTTGGTAGACATTTGGTCGCTTTTGATCCGTCTCAGGAAATCCCATTTTTTCCACAAGGGCTTGTGATGTATTTCTACGGGATCGCGGGTCTCTTTATTAGTTCCTATTTGTGGTGCACAATTTCCTGGAATGTAGGTAGTGGTTATGATCGATTCGATAGAAAGGAAGGAATAGTGTGTATTTTTCGTTGGGGGTTTCCTGGAAAAAATCGTCGCATATTCCTCCGATTCCTTATAAAAGATATTCAATCCGTTCGAATAGAAGTTAAAGAGGGTATTTCTGCCCGTCGTGTCCTTTATATGGACATCAGGGGCTGGGGGGATATTCCGTTGACCCCTACTGATGAGAATTTGACTCCACGAGAAATTGAACAAAAAGCCGCGGAATTGGCCTATTTCTTGCGCGTACCAATTGAAGTCTTTTGAGAAAAGGAACTGGGGGGGGCTGAAGAACGAATGCTTTCTCAGCAGGAGGGAAAAAAGAAAGAATCCCTTTTTTCTAACAGTCGAGCCAAAGCACGCGTATATGGAACAACTATAAAACAAAACTGTTTTTTTTGTAGTTTTTTATACGCCATGCAACTCAATTGAAACAAGTGACAAATTGAACTACTAGATTCAATTCATCTCATATATCAAACGATTTCGAAAGAAAGAAAGTTCTCTTTTTTTGAAGTTCAATATTTCTTGGAAGTGATACTTTAGAGGCAGATAAATCATATCTTGTAAATTATTTCCTTTTTGTCAATCGACCTTGTTTATCCTTTCGTTTGTGCTCTTTATTAACCAATAATGGGTTTTCTTACATAATAAGAACTGGCTCATTTCTGTCTTGTTTTACTGCTCATTTTTTTGAGCATCACAATATTTTTCTCTCAATTATTCTATTCTTGGCTATGGGGAATTGTTGGAATTTTTTCGACATGTTGAATATTTTGCTAGAAAAGGGGTTCTTTTGTCTCTAAATCTCAATAATATTCATTACTTAAAGTACTTCTTTCGGTCATTCATCGAAAGGAGACATTTGTTTGGAATTTGATGCATTGAGATATAGATATCTGGAAACAGTATTTTTGATTATTTCTTCATTCAAATTCGAAGTGGAGTATTAGTCTATTTCTTGATTCTTTCTAGATTCAAACAAAATCAAATAGATTCATAGGTTTGATACCTTGTCTCGAACTCCTGTTTGAACGAAATATTAGATCACATAGAGTTGACAAATGAAGTGGGTAAATTTCAAATTCACAGGTGAAAAATGGCAAAAAAGAAAGCATTCACTCCTCTTTTGTATCTTGCATCTATAGTATTTTTGCCCTGGTGGATTTCTCTCTCATTTACGAAAAGTATGGAATCTTGGGTTATTAATTGGTCGAATACTGGTCAATCCGAAATTTTTTTGAATGATATTCAAGAAAAAAGTATTCTAGAAAAGTTCATCGAATTAGAGGAAATCCTCTTCTTGGACGAAATGATCAAGGAATACTCGGAGACACATCTACAAAAGCTTCCTATAGGAATCCACAAAGAAACGATCCAATTAATCAAGATACACAATGAGGCTCGTATCCATACGATTTTGCACTTCTCGACAAATATAATCTGTTTTGTTATTCTAAGCGGTTATTCTATTTTAGGTAATGAAGAACTTGTTATTCTTAACTCTTGGGCTCAGGAATTCCTATATAACTTAAGTGATACAGTAAAAGCTTTTTCGATTCTTTTAGTAACCGATTTATGTATTGGATTTCATTCTCCCCACGGTTGGGAACTAATGATTGGTTCTGTCTACAAAGATTTTGGATTTGTTCATAATGATCAAATTTTATCTGGTCTTGTTTGCACTTTTCCAGTTATTCTCGATACTATTTTTAAATATTGGATTTTTCGTTATTTAAATCGTGTATCTCCGTCACTTGTAGTTATTTATCATTCAATGAATGATTGATAAACGATCTACCCATATTAATCTAATCAATTAATCTAATCAATTAGAATGTTTCTTTCTTTGTAGTTCTTCATAAGCATTCAAACTTTCTATCCGGGGGATTTTCATCCTATAGTATTCCAATAAAATGATTCCAGTAAATAGCAAAATCGTGGATAGGGAACTATACTAGCGACCTACCCCAATTTATTGTAGAAATTTTCGGATCAATGATTAGACCATGCAAACTAGAAATACTTTTTCTTGGATAAAGGAACAGATTACTCGATTTATTTCCATATCGCTCATGATATATATCATGACTTGGACATCCATTTCAAGTGCATATCCCATTTTTGCGCAGCAGGGTTATGAAAATCCACGAGAAGCAACTGGGCGTATTGTATGTGCGAATTGCCATTTAGCTAATAAGCCTGTGGATATTGAGGTTCCACAAACGGTACTTCCTGATACTGTATTTGAAGCAGTTGTTCGAATTCCTTATGATAAGCAAGTGAAACAAGTTCTTGCTAATGGTAAGAAAGGGGGTTTGAATGTAGGGGCTGTTCTTATTTTACCGGAGGGGTTTGAATTAGCTCCTTCCGATCGTATTTCTCCCGAGATGAAAGAAAAGATAGGCAATTTGTCTTTTCAGAGCTATCGACCTAATAAAAAAAATATTCTTGTGATAGGGCCTGTCCCTGGGCAGAAATATAGTGAAATCACCTTTCCTATTCTTTCCCCAGACCCCGCTACTAAGAAAGATGTTCACTTCTTAAAATACCCTATATATGTAGGGGGGAATAGGGGAAGGGGTCAGATTTATCCCGACGGAAGCAAGAGTAACAATACAGTTTATAATGCTACAGGAGCAGGTATAGTAAGTAAAATCATACGAAAAGAAAAAGGCGGATATGAACTAACCATAACAGATCCATCCGATGGACGTAAAGTGGTTGATATTATCCCTCCAGGACCAGAACTTCTTGTTTCAGAGGGTGAATCCATCAAATTGGATCAACCATTAACGAGTAATCCTAATGTAGGTGGATTTGGTCAGGGAGATGCAGAAATAGTACTTCAAGATCCATTCCGTGTTCAAGGTCTTTTGTTCTTCTTGGCATCTGTTATTTTGGCACAAATCTTTTTGGTTCTTAAAAAGAAACAGTTCGAGAAGGTTCAATTGGCCGAAATGAATTTTTAGACTCGCGGATTTATCGGCATCCGATTTGGAAAAAGAACAAAATTCTTGTTGTCAATTTTGGATGATCAAAAAAAAGAAATTCTGAAAAACCTTTTATTTATTTACTCTTTTTCTACGAGCTTGGGGGAATCCTTTGGACCGCATTCCTAGTCATAATAAGTCGATTTTTGTTTGAAGAAGACTATTCTATTTGACTTTACCACCTCTTTCTTTGTTTTTTTAGCCAAATTGAATTGGTACGACTATGTTACTATTGCCAGTGCCAGATTTAAATGTCATAAAACGGATCCATTTTATTCTATTTGAATATTGAAATCGAATACAATTGGGATAAATATTAGCCTAAGTAGGCGGGTAATAGAACAAACTATAAATGAGGGGAACAAAAAATTATAGGAGGCATTATTTGTCTTCCTAGTCTTCGACATAAGAAAGGGAATTTTCTACACCCCTTTCTTGTGTCGAAAGAGTAATGATTTTGGATCCTGTTCGGCAAAAATTCCTAGTCTTGGTTTCGGTTTTCCAGATAGATCGGAACTTTTTTCGATTTATGATGGACAATAAAGTAGTGGACAAACAAAAAATAGAATTTATTTGCCATTTAGACGAAAAAAAGACTCTGATTCTTAGGAACCCAACGGGCCCTTTCCCCTCAAATCAGATAAACAAAGAAGGGAATCCCGTTGAGTTCCTACGCTTTCATGTCT